GTAAGTAAGTAGTTAAGTAGTAAGTAAGTCTTGTTTGTTGTTTGTTGTTTGTTGTTTGTTGTTTGTTGTTTGTTGTTTGTTGTTTGTTGTTTGTTGTTTGTTGTTTGTTGTTTGTTGTTTGTTGTTTGTTGTTTGTTGTTTGTTGTTTTGGGGTGGCGGGTTGGTGAGGGAAAGGCTGCTACTGTATGTTAATGAAATTTTAGAGAAAATTAAAGTGTAAAGTATGATGATACAGTAAAGTGATAGCAACGAAGGTTGCTACTGTATGTTAATGAAATTTTAGAGAAAATTAAAGTGTAAAGTATGATGATACAGTAAAGTGATAGCAACGAAGGTTGCTACTGTATGTTAATGAAATTTTAGAGAAAATTAAAGTGTAAAGTATGATGATACAGTAAAGTGATAGCAACGAAGGTTGCTATTGTATGTTAATGAAATTTTAGAGAAAATTAAAGTGTAAAGTATATCAACGTAATATGTGATATTGATGATCTAAAAATGATCTAAAAATTTAGTTGAAGTTGCCTAGTGTTGTTTAGAAAGTTAGAGGAAGTGTGAGAATGAGAAATTATGTCTAACAAGCATTCACTAGAATAGTAACATATCTAAAAGCCAGTAAATACACCATAACTAAATGCAAACCAAAGTGCATCAGTGTTAAGATGATTCCCCTAATCCGTCAACCATCACATTTAGCATTCTTGAGGGCTAAAGCAGGCCGCAACACATGTGATGCTCATGTCAACAAATAGTATTTACCCGTTGCACTGGAAGGGTCGAGTGAAGACGCCCAAAAAAAAGAAATACCAGAGGTGCCGGAACCTCCAAGATGCCGCGATCACGGACGAAAATGATGAAACACATCAACCAGATGGCTCTGTGAAGAGCAAGATAATCAGGAGTTATTCGAGCTATGGCCCTGACCGAGGAACCAGAGGCGCAAAAGAGCAAGTCGGGCTAGGGTGTAGGGGGAAAGAATGGGCCTGAAGCTGGTCGCATGGGATCTTTCGTACGCCGGGTTGCTGATTTCACGTGAGAAGTCAAATCAATAGATAACCCAGTTCCTGAAACTGGCGCCCCGAGAAATGATTGGATACTAAGCGCTCCCACCATTGAGTTCAGGTAACCAAACACGGTCGTATACTCTGTAATGATAATACACATATTATCACAATCATGGGTCTAGTCCTTTCTACCGGGACAGGAGATAATCGTTCAGCACATAACATAACATTTCCTCAGACCATTACATCTCACCCGTTTAGTCCAAGGTATAGCACTTAATCCTTATATCATTATTTAGTTAATCCTCGAAAGTATTACTCTACTTATCCTTGAAACACAGCAGCAAGCAAGAACATTCTACCCAATTACACACTATCAGCCACAGCACATACAATTAACTGTGTTACTTAATATTGATGTAGTGTACTATATACATAGGGTGAATGCATGCCGTACATACTGTGGACCCGGGGGGGGTTGGGGGGGGTACAGGGGTATTTTAGGAGTTCCTGTGGTTGAGAGTTACAACGGCGGCTTTTCAGGCCGCAGGTCTTGGAGAAAAGCCAAGCGGGAATTGCTATGACTTATCTCGTACTGCTCTTGGGGGTGTGCTTTGTTTTGGGAGGGTTGGCGGTGGCGTCTAATCCCTCCCCTTACTATGGGGTAGTTGGTTTGGTGTTGGCTTCTGTTGTAGGGTGTGGGTGGTTGGTAAGTTTGGGGGTTTCTTTTGTGGCGTTGGTTTTGTTTATGGTGTATTTGGGGGGGATGTTGGTGGTTTTTGTGTATTCGGTAGCTTTGGCGGCAGATCCATTTCCTGTGGGCTGGGGAGAGTGGCCTGTTGTGGTGTACGGTGTAGGGCTTGTTCTAGTGCTTGCTGTTGGGTTGGGGGTTGGGGGGTTTGAGGGGTGGAAGTTTGGAGTGAATACTGTTGATAGTGGAGGGGTAGTGCCTATTCGTTTAGATTTTAGTGGGGTAGCTTTGTTTTATTCATGTGGGGTGGGGATGTTTTTGGTGGCGGGGTGGGGGTTGTTGCTAACGCTGTTTGTTGTACTGGAGCTTGTGCGGGGGTTGTCTCGTGGGGCGATTCGTGCTGTTTAGGGTAGGGGGGGTCAGAGAATAGTTTAATTTAAAATGCCAGCTTTGGGAGTTGGGTATGGAGGTTTAAGTCCTCTTTCTCTGAGAGGGTGGTAGGGGAACTCTAAGAAGGGGTGTAGCCTTCACTCTTTGGTTTACAAGACCAATGTTTTTATAAACTATTAGAGTATTTTTAGTGGTTAAGTATCTTGTTTTCTAGAGTCCCGATGAGGGGGAAGAGGATTAGGAGGATGGTGAAGTAGGTGAGGGAAGCTAGTTGGCCGATGATGATGAAGGGGTGTTCTACTGGTTGGCTGCCGATCCATGTTAGGATGGTGAGGTTGGCTACTAAGGTTCAGAATAGGAGCTGGGAGAGGGGACGGAAGGTTATTGTACGCTGTTTGGACTTGTGGAGGAGGGGGATTAGGAATAGGATCAGTACTGAGGCTGCTAGGGCTAGGACTCCCCCCAGTTTGTTGGGGATTGAGCGTAGGATAGCGTATGCAAATAGGAAGTATCATTCTGGTTTGATATGTGGGGGTGTGACTAGGGGGTTTGCTGGGGTGAAGTTTTCTGGGTCTCCTAGCAAGTTGGGTGAGAATAGGGCAAGGGCTGTTAGTGGAAGGAGTAGGAGGATAAATCCTAGGATATCTTTTGTGGAGTAGTAGGGGTGGAATGGGATTTTGTCGGAGTTGGCTACGATGCCTAGTGGGTTGTTTGAGCCTGACTCGTGGAGGAAGGTGAGGTGGATTAGGGTGAGGCCTGCGATTATGAAGGGGAGAAGGAAGTGTAGTGTGAAGAATCGGGTTAGTGTGGGGTTGTCTACTGAGAAGCCGCCTCAGGCCCATTCTACGAGGGTTTGGCCGATATAGGGGATGGCTGAGAATAGGTTGGTGATGACTGTGGCCCCTCAGAAGGATATTTGGCCCCATGGTAGGACATAGCCTACGAAGGCGGTTGCTATGAGGGTGAGCAGGAGGATAATGCCTGTATTTCAGGTTTCTTTGTACAGGTAGGAGCCGTAGTAGAGTCCGCGGCCGATGTGAAGGTAGATGCAGATGAAGAAGAATGAGGCTCCATTTGCGTGTAGATTGCGGATTAATCAGCCATATTGTACGTTTCGGCATGTATGGGCGACGGAGGAGAAAGCTAGAGTGGTGTCTGCGGTGTAGTGGGCAGCCAGTAAGAGGCCGGTTAGGATTTGTGTGGCCAGGCAGATGCCCAGAAGAGATCCGAAGTTTCATCAGGCGGAGATGTTTGATGGAGTGGGTAGGTCGATTAGGGAGTTATTGATTGTTTTTAGGAGGGGGTGGGATTTTCGGAGGTTGGGGGCCATTAAAGTTTTAAGTTTGTGTTGATAGGATGAGGAGGATGGATAGGGCGAAGGATCCTAGGTAGGTTTTGATTAATCCAGTGTGGAGGGGGGTTGAGGTTTTGGTTGCTATAACTTGTAGGTCGGCAAGTCCTTCGGGGCCTATTTTTTTGTATCAGGAGAGGTCGACTAGGTGGGAGGCGATTTTTTGTCCGCTGTTTAGAAGGTTAGTGGTGCTGGAGCGGTGTGTTAAGAAATTGAAGTATCCTAAGGAGGAGGAGAAGTTTAGGTAGGTGTTCTGTTTGGGGGGTGTTAGGGTGTGTGCTATTGTTGAGAGCTCTAGGGCTAGGGTGATGCCTAATATTGTGGCGATGATAGCTGCAGTTTTTGTGAGGGTGGGCATGGTTATTGGGAGGGTTTTTGTTGGGGTGATGTACGATGTGATGAGTAGGCCGGCAAGGATGCTGCCTAGGGCGAGGCGGGTAAGCGGGTTTGTAATTATGGGGTTATTTTCGTTTATTGGGGTGTTTGTAGGTGTGCGGGGGAATCCTGTTTGGACTAGTAGTGTTATTCGTAGGCTGTAGGTTGCAGTGAATGATGTGGCTAGGAGTGTTAGGAGTAGTGCTCAGGTGTTTAGGTAGGAGGTGTTTAGGCTTTCGATAATAAGGTCTTTTGAGTAGAATCCCGCTAGGAATGGTGTTCCTATGAGAGCTAGGTTGCCGATGGTTAGGCAGGAGGTGGTCGTTGGGAGTATCTTTTGTAGTCCGCCTATTTTGCGGATGTCTTGTTCTCCGTTGAGGGCGTGGATAATGGTCCCTGAGCAGAGAAATAGTATGGCTTTGAAGAAGGCGTGGGTTGAAATGTGGAGGAAGGCTAGTTGTGGGAGGTTTAGACCAATGGTCACTATTATTAGCCCTAGCTGGCTAGATGTGGAGAAGGCAATGATTTTTTTGATGTCGTTCTGTGTGAGGGCGCATGTGGCGGCAAATAGTGTGGATAGGGCTCCTAGGCATAGGCATAGGGTGAGGGCGGTTGGGTTGTTGGTGAGTATGGGGTGGGTGCGGATGAGTAGGAAAATTCCGGCTACTACTATGGTGCTGGAGTGGAGTAGGGCGGAGACGGGGGTTGGGCCCTCTATGGCAGCAGGTAGTCATGGATGGAGGCCGAATTGAGCTGATTTGCCTGTGGCAGCAAGGATAAGGCCTAGTAGGGGGAGTGTGGGGGTTTGAGTTGGGGTGAGGGCTTGCTGTATTTCTCAGGTGTTTATTGTTGAGGCGAGCCATGCTATGCTTAGGATGAGGCCGATGTCTCCGATTCGATTATAGAGTACGGCTTGGAGTGCGGCTGTGTTGGCTTCTGTTCGACCCTGTCACCAGCCGATTAGTAGGAAGGATATTATTCCGACTCCCTCTCAGCCGATGAATAGCAGGAATATGTTGTTGGCAATGGTTAGTGTTAGTATGGCAATTAGGAATATTAGGAGATAGAGGAAGAATTTTGTGATGTATGGTTCTGAGGCTATGTATCATGTTGCGAATTGTAGGATGGACCATGTTACGAATAGTGCGATTGGGAAGAATATTATGGAGTATTGGTCTATTTTGAAGCTGAGGGGGATTTTGAAGTTTGTGGTGAGTTTTCAGTCTCAGTGGGAGGTAATGCTTTCTGTACCTGAGTATATGAATAGGGTTATAGGTACTAGGCTGATGAGGAAAGCGGTTTTGACAGTGCGTGTGATGGTGGTTGGGGAGTTTGAGGATGTTTTTGATAGGAGGGGTAGTAGGGTGGGGGTAAGGATGATAGTTAGTGTGAGGAGTATGGAGGTGTTGAGGAGTAGTGCTGTCCCCATTACTTTTACTTGGATTTGCACCAAGATGGGTGGTTCCTAAGACCAGTGGATTGCTGTTATCCTTTAAAAGTAAGGGGACTGAGGTTTTAGACTCAGATGCAGGAGTTAGCAGCTCTTGTTGGTTGAACCTCCCCTCGGCAGGTAAGAAGAGTTTAACTTCTATTTTTAGAATCACAGTCTAATGTCTTGGTTAAAACTATACTTGCTATGAGAGGATTCCTGAGATGAGGGTTGGTTTTAGGATGAGGAGTAGCATAGGGGTGATGTGTAGGGTCATTAGGAGGTGTTCTCGTGTGTTTGAGTTTTGGATGGATGTGATGTGGGTTGGGAGAGTTCCTCGTTGGGTTGCTAGTAGTATGAACAGGGTGTATGCGGCGGTCAGTAGAGTTGCAGTGCCGGTTAGGATAATTGTTAGGGAGGATCAGTTGAATAGGGCGGTTATAATGGTTAGTTCTGCTATTAGATTTGTTGTGGGGGGGAGTGCTATGTTTGAGAGGTTGGCTAGTAGTCATCATGTAGCTATGAGGGGTAGGAGGGGTTGGAGGCCTCGTGTCAGGAGGAGGATTCGGCTGTGGGTTCGTTCGTAGTTTGTGTTGGCTAAGCAGAATAGTATTGAGGAGGTGAGTCCGTGGGCGATCATGAGGATTATTGCGCCTGAGAATGCTCAGTGGGTTTGGACTATGCTTGCGGCGATGACTAGGCCTATGTGACTTACAGAGGAGTAGGCAATGAGTGATTTTAGGTCTGTTTGACGGAGGCAGATTGAGCTTGTTATCAGTGCCCCTCATAGGGCCAATGTGAGGAATGGGTAGTGTAGGTGGCTTGAGAGGGGACCTGTTAGGAGTGTGATTCGTATGATGCCGTATCCCCCCAGTTTTAGGAGGAGGGCGGCGAGTAGTATAGATCCTGCGATTGGAGCTTCTACGTGGGCTTTGGGTAGTCAGAGGTGTAGTCCGTATAGGGGGGCCTTCACTATGAATGCTGTCAGTAGGGCTAGGTTTGATATAAGATTAGCTCAGGAGTTGTTGGGTGTGGGAGGGGTTAGTTCTAGTATTGTTAGATGTAGTGTGCCAATTTGTGCGTGGAGGTGGAGGATTGCGATGAGTAGGGGCAGGGAGCTGATGAGGGTATAGAATAAGAGGTAGATGCCGGCGCTTAGACGTTCTGGTTGGTTGCCCCATCGTGTGATTAGGATTAGTGTGGGGATTAGAGTTGCTTCAAATGAGATATAGAATAGTGTTAGTTCTGTGGCGGAGAAGGCTAGGATGAGGAGGGGTTGGATGGTGATTAGGGTGGAGATGAAGGTTCGTTTTCGTGTTAAGGGTTCGTGTTGAAGGTGGTTTTGGCTTGCTATAATTATGAGGGGTAGAAGTCAGCAGCATAGTACTAGTAGAGGGGATGAGGTTTGGTCGATGCCGGTTCATTGTGTTAGGTTTTTATGGGGGTAGTACGATGGTAGTAGTCATTGTAGGCTGACTGTGGCGATTAGGATGCTGTGTGTGGTGGTGTTGGTCCATAAGAGTTTTGGGGGGGATAGGAGGGCGGTGGGGAGGAGCATGATTGTTGGGATGATAATTTTTAGCATTGTAGGAGGTTTATGTTGTGTAGGTGGTCGGAGCCATGGGTTCGGGTTGAGGCTACTAGTATGGCTAGGCCTGCGCCTGCTTCGCAGGCGGAGAATGTGAGTATGAGTACTGGTATAAGGGTGAAGGATGCAGCTTGGTTTTCGATGGGTCAGGTTGATAGGGCAATGTATATGGAGAGTATCATGCTTTCTAGACATAGTAGGGCGGAGATTAGGTGGGTTCGGTGGAAGGCTAATCCTAGGCTGCTTAGGGTAAAAGCTGAGTAGAAGCTTAGATGTAGGGGGGACATAGAGAAAGTCATAGGGTGGGGCTATGGTCTGTTGAGCCGAAATCAACTGTCTTGGTTAGACTAACTTTCTGTGGTTATTCTGCTCATTCTAGGCCTCCTTGCATTCATTCGTAGACGAGGCCAAGTGTGAGGAGGAGAATAATGGTGGAGGCTCAAGTTAGAGTGGTAGTGGGGGATTGGAGTTGGGTGGCTCAGGGGAGTGGAAGTAGGAGGGCAATTTCTAGGTCGAATAAGAGGAATAAGATTGCTACTGAGGAAGAATCGGACTGAAAATGGAAGTCGAGCTGATCCGAGGGGATCAAAGCCGCATTCGTAGGGGGATAATTTTTCTGAATCTGGATTGGTTTGGGCCAGTCAGAAGTTTAGTATGGTTAGGGCGGCGCTAAGGGTGAGGGATAGGGTGAATATGAATGTGATTATGTTAATTGCTCTTCTCTGGGGTTGCACCAGATTCTAGAGATTGGAAGTCAATTGTAATGGATATACTAGAAGGGCAAGCTCCTCATCAGTAGATTGTTATGTAGAGGAATAATCAGATGATGTCTACGAAGTGTCAGTATCAGGCAGCTGCTTCGAATCCAAAATGGTGGTTGGATGTGAAGTGGAATTTAATTAGGCGAAGAAGGCAGATGGATAGGAAGGAGGAGCCAATGATTACGTGGAGGCCGTGGAATCCTGTGGCGACGAAAAAAGTTGAGCCGTATACGCCATCGGCGATTGAGAATGGTGCTTCGTAGTATTCTATTGCTTGGAGTGCTGTAAAATAGAATCCTAGTAGGATTGTTAGGGTTAGTGCGTGGATTGCTTGTTTTCGGTTGCTTTCTGTGATGCTGTGGTGTGCTCATGTTACAGTGACGCCTGAGGCTAGTAGGATGGCTGTGTTTAATAGGGGGACCTCTAGGGGGTTTAGTGGTTTGATTCCTGTTGGGGGTCATTGCCCGCCTAGTTCTGGGGTGGGGGCTAGGCTAGAGTGGAAGAATGCTCAGAAGAAGCCTAGGAAGAAGAATGCTTCGGATGTAATAAATAGGATTATTCCGTATCGTAGGCCCTTTTGGACTGTGGGGGTGTGGTGGCCTTGGAATGTGCTTTCTCGTACAATGTCTCGTCATCATTGCAGTATGACTAGGGCTATGGAGAGTAGGCCGAGGCTTAGGAGTTGTGAGGAGTTGTGGTGGAATCATATGATTAGTCCGGAGGTGGTGAGTAGGGCGGCGGCTGCACCGAAGATAGGTCAAGGGCTTGGGTCTACTATGTGATAGGAGTGTGCTTGGTGGGCCATTAGATGTTTTCTTGTAAGTATAGGCTTAGTAGGAGAACAAAGACATAGGCTTGGATTATGGCTACTGCTACTTCTAGGATTGTTAGTAGGAGTAGAATTGATGTGGTTAGAATAGATACGGCAGGCATGATTGGGAGTAGGGTGGTGATGGCTGTGGAAATGAGTTGGATGAGTAGGTGACCTGCTGTGAGGTTTGCTGTGAGGCGGACCCCCAGGGCTAGTGGACGGATAAGTAGGCTAGTAGTCTCGATTATGATGAGGGCGGGGATTAGTGGGGTGGGGGTTCCTTCTGGTAGGAGGTGGCCTAGGGAGATTGAGGGTTGGTTTCGTAGGCCGGTGAGGAGGGTTGCTAGTCAGAGTGGGAAGGCTAGAGCTATGTTTATTGATAGTTGTGTGGTTGGGGTGAATGTGTATGGTAGTAGGCCCAGTAGGTTGATTGTAAGTAGTAGGATTATTAGTGATGTTAGGATTAGGGCTCATTTGTGGCCTTCTTTGTTTAGTGGGGTTATAAATTGTTTTGTGATTGAGTGGATAGATCATAGTTGGAGAGTGGAGAGGCGGTTAGTAATTCATCGGTTGTTAGGGGTAGGAAGTAGTAGGGTTGGGAAGAGTATTGCTAGTAGGATTAGTGGGATTCCTAGAAGGCATGGGCTGGCGAATTGATCGAAGAAGCTTAGGTTCATGGTCAGGCTCATGGTGTAGTTTTAGTGGTTGTGGTTGTTTTGGCGGGGTTGTTGGTAGAAATGAAAGCTGTGAGTTTGGGTTGGATAACTAGTGAGAGAGTTAGTCAGGATGCTAGTATAATGAGGAATCATGGGTTTGGATTGAGTTGTGGCATGTCATTAAGGAGGGGTGGTGGTCCTCTTTCTCTAGCTTAAAAGGCTAGTGCTGTTACATAGCTTCTTAATGATTAGGATGATAGTAGTGTAGATCAGTTCTCGAAGTGGGGGAGAGGGGTAGATTCTACTACGATTGGTATGTAGCTGTGATTGGCTCCGCAGATTTCTGAGCATTGGCCATAGAAGATTCCTGGTCGGGTGGTGATGAATGATGTCTGGTTTAGTCGTCCTGGGATTGCATCGGTTTTCACCCCTAGTGTGGGGACGGCTCAGGAGTGGAGGACATCGCCTGCAGTGACGATAATGCGAATGGAGGATTCTATTGGGATGACGACGCGGTGGTCTACTTCTAGTAGTCGGAAGTGTCCTAGGGGGAGGTCTGTTGTCGGGATTATGTACGAATCAAATGTCAGGTCTTTGAAGTCTGTGTATTCGTAGGTTCAGTACCATTGGTGTCCGATGGCTTTGAGGGTTAGGTCTGGTTCGTCGATTTCGTCTATTATGTATAGGATTTGTAGGGATGGTAGGGCGAGTAAAATAAGGACGATGGCCGGTAGAATGGTTCAGATTAGTTCTACTTCTTGTGCGTCTACAGTGTTGGATGATAGTTTTTCTATGAGTATGAGAGTTAGGAGGTATAGGACTAGGCTGCAGATTGCTAGTGCTACTATTAGGGCATGGTCGTGGAATTCGACGAGTTCTTCTATGATGGGAGATGAGGCGTCTTGGAACCCGAATTGTGAGTGGTTGGCCATGTATGGGGTGTACGGGGTTTTCACCTGTGATTTAGTCTTGACAAGGCTATGTAATTGGTTTACTAACACCCCATAAAAAGAAAGAAGCATGAGTGGTTTGACATGCGGCTGGCTTGAAACCAGTATGTGAGGGTTCGATTCCTTCCTTTCTTGTACTTGGACGAAGGCTGGTTCTTCGAAGGTGTGGTAGGGGGGAGGGCAGCCGTGAATTCATTCAATGTTGGTGGCAGTTAGTTCGGATTGTAGGACTTTTCGTTTTGATGTAAAGGCTTCTCAGATGATGAATATTAGCATGATTACTGCGGTTATTGAAATTAATGAGCCGATGGATGATATGGTGTTTCATATGGTGTAGGCATCTGGGTAGTCGGAGTATCGTCGTGGTATGCCAGCTAGGCCTAGAAAATGTTGCGGGAAGAATGTTAGGTTTACGCCTGTGAATATGACTCCGAAGTGGGCTTTGGCCCATGTAGTATGTAAAGTGTATCCTGTGAGTAGTGGGAATCAGTGGGTGAATCCTGCTAGGATAGCGAAGACGGCTCCCATTGAGAGGACATAATGGAAGTGGGCAACTACATAGTATGTGTCGTGTAGGGCAATGTCCAGTGAGGAGTTTGCTAAGACAATGCCCGTTAATCCTCCAATGGTAAAAAGGAAGATGAAGCCTAGAGCTCATAGTATTGGAGGGTCTCATTTGATAGTCCCTCCGTGCAGGGTGGCTAATCAGCTGAAAACTTTGATGCCGGTTGGGATGGCAATAATTATGGTGGCGGATGTGAAGTATGCTCGGGTGTCTACGTCTATTCCGACTGTGAATATGTGATGGGCTCATACGATGAAGCCGAGGAATCCGATGGATAATATGGCTCATACTATTCCTATGTAGCCGAAGGGTTCCTTTTTGCCTGCGTAATATGTTACTACATGAGAGATGATTCCGAAGCCTGGTAGAATTAGGATATAGACTTCTGGGTGGCCGAAGAATCAAAAGAGGTGCTGGTATAGGATTGGGTCACCTCCTCCGGCAGGGTCAAAAAAGGTGGTGTTTAAGTTTCGGTCTGTTAGTAGCATGGTGATGCCTGCAGCGAGTACGGGGAGTGAGAGTAGTAGGAGGACGGCTGTGATAAGAACGGACCATACGAATAGAGGGGTTTGGTACTGTGAGAGGGCTGGGGGTTTTATGTTGATGGCGGTGGTGATGAAGTTAATTGCTCCAAGAATGGAGGAGACTCCTGCTAGGTGGAGTGAGAAAATGGCTAAGTCTACAGATGCCCCGGCGTGGGCTAGGTTGCCCGCTAGTGGTGGGTATACAGTTCATCCTGTGCCAGCTCCTGCCTCTACTGTGGAGGAGGCTAGTAGGAGTAGGAAGGAAGGGGGGAGTAGTCAGAAGCTTATGTTATTCATGCGGGGGAATGCTATGTCGGGGGCGCCAATTATAAGGGGGACTAGTCAGTTTCCGAATCCTCCGATCATAATGGGTATTACTATGAAGAAGATTATTACGAAAGCATGGGCGGTGACGATTACGTTGTAGATTTGGTCGTCTCCTAGGAGAGTTCCAGGTTGGCCGAGCTCTGCACGGATGAGTAGGCTAAGGGCAGTTCCGGCTATGCCTGCTCATGCACCGAAGATTAGGTAGAGGGTGCCGATATCTTTGTGGTTGGTGGAGAATAGTCATCGGTTAATGAAGGTCACAGGTAAGATGGCCGAGTGTTGAGGCGTTAGGCTGTAGTCCTTTTTACAGAGGTTTGATTCCTCTTCTTATCGGTTCTGTAGTGAAGTTCATGTTGAGTTGCAAGCTCATTGATGTGTACTAAGAGTACGCCAGGACCTGGTAGACGGAAGCCTGCTGGTTGAGGCGCTTAGCTGTTAACTAGGATGTTGCGGGATCGAGGCCCGCCTGTCTAGGTAAGGCTCTAGCTTAATTAAAGTGTCTGGGTTGCATTCAGAGGATGCAGGTTAGTATCCTGCGAGTCTTAGCAGAAACTAAGAGGGTTTAACTCTTGTTTAAGGCTTTGAAGGCCTTCGGTTTGGGCTATCCTAAGTTTCTAGGCGGTTGCTAGGATTGTGGGGGAGAGGGGGAGGAGTAGGGTGGATAGGGAAGCGAGAATGGCGACTTGGGGGTTTATTGATTTGCAGATGTGCCATTGTTTTATGTGGTTTGTGAGGTTTGGTGGGAGGGTGATTGCTGAGTAGTATGCGAGGCGGAGATAGAAGAATAGCCCTAGGAGTGAGAGTATGGTGATAGTTGTGGCTGCGACCGTTATTTCTTGTTTAGTAAGTTCTTGAATAATAAGTCATTTGGGTAAGAAGCCTGTTAGTGGTGGGAGCCCTGCTAGGGAGAGGAGGGTTAGTATTAGGGTCGCATTTAATATTGGGGCTTTTGTTCATGAGGTTATTATAGTGGATAGTTTTAGGGCTTTGGTTGTGTTGAGTATGAGGAATGTTGTGATGGTCGTTAGACAGTATAGGTAGAAGGTTAGTAAGGTGAGCTTAGGGCTGTAGATGATGATAATGGTTATTCAGCCTAGGTGGGAGATGGATGAGAAGGCTAAGATTTTTCGGATTTGTGTTTGGTTTAGGCCCATTCAACCTCCTAGGGCTGCTGAGGCAATAGCTATGGAAGTTAGTAATGTGGGATTAAGTGTGTGAGATGTTATGAAGAGAATGGTAATTGGGGGAAATTTTATTATTGTTGTTAGTAGCAGGGCAGTGGTCATAGAGGAGCCTTGAAGTACTTCGGGAAATCAGAAGTGGAATGGGACTAGACCTAGTTTTATTGCAATTGCTGTTGTTAGTAGAAGGCAGGATGTTGAATGGGTTAGTTGGGTGATATCTCATTGTCCTGTAAGTCAGGCATTGGTTATGCTCGAGAAGAGTATTAGTGTGGAGGCGGTGGCTTGTACGAGGAAGTATTTGATTGCTGCTTCAATAGCTCGGGGGTGGTGGGATTTTGAGATAAGGGGGATAATAGCGAGGGTGTTGATTTCTAATCCAGTTCAGGCTATTATTCAGTGGTTGCTTGAGATTGTGATGGTTGTTCCTAGAAGGAGACTTAGGTAGGAAATTAATTTTGTGTGAGGGTTCATTAGTAGGGGAAGGGGTTAAACCATCATTTTCGGGGTATGGGCCCGATAGCTTTGTTAGCTGACTCTACTAGAAAATAATATAGAGGAAGTATGGAGGGTTTTGATCTCTTCTGTGTAGGTTCAATTCCTACTTTTCTAATTGTGCCTCAGGAAATGAGAGGGTTAGTGTACCTCTATGTTCACTTTATCATAGTGACCCTTTACATTCAGGCACATTTCCTTGAGCAAGGGGGTAGGCCTGCGTAGCAGATTGGTATGCTGGTGTGTCAAAGGCAGAGTGCTAGTGTTAGTGGGAGGAAGTTTTTTCAGAGAAGGTGTATAAGCTGGTCGTAGCGGAAGCGAGGGTAGGAGGCGCGGACTCATAGGAAGCCGGAGGAGAGGAGTAGGACTTTTGTGGCTAGGATTATTGGAAACAGCTCTGGGGAGGGGTTGAGCGAGCTTGGGTTGAGGAATAGGATGGCAGTTAGGGTGTTTATTAGTATAATGTTTGCGTATTCAGCTAGGAAGAATAGGGCGAATGGGCCTGCGGCATATTCAACGTTGAAGCCTGATACTAGTTCTGATTCTCCTTCTGTCAGGTCGAATGGGGCACGGTTTGTTTCGGCAAGTGTGGAGATGTATCATATTATTGCAAGGGGTCAGGAGGAGAAGATGAGGTACAGGGGTTCTTGGGTTGTGGTAAGTGTGGTTAGGGTGTAGTTCCCACTTAATATAATGATAGATAAGAGAATAATGGCTAGTGTTACTTCGTAGGAGATGGTCTGTGCTACCGCTCGTAGTGCGCCAATTAGGGCGTATTTTGAGTTTGAGGCTCATCCTGATCATAGGATTGAGTAAACTGCTAGGCTTGACATGGCTAAGAGGAAGAGAAGGCCCAGGTTTAGGTCGGCGAGAGGGAAGGGAAGTGGGAGCGGGATTCAGATTGTGATTGCTAGGAGGAGGGCTAGTATGGGTGTTATGGTGAAGAGGAGTGGGGAGGAAGTGGATGGGCGAATGGGTTCTTTGATAAATAGTTTTACTCCGTCTGCTACTGGTTGTAGAAGGCCGAATGGGCCTACAATGTTTGGGCCTTTTCGGGCTTGTATGTAGCTTAGGATTTTTCGCTCCACTAACGTCAGGTAAGCGACTGCGATTAGGATTGGAATGGCGTAGGATAGGGATATGGTTAAGTGGGTGGAGATAGGTTGTCAAATCATGGTTGGGCTAGGGAGAGGATTTGAACCTCTGGGTAAAGGGCTTAAGCCTTTTGCATTTGCCAAGCTCTGCCACGCTAGCGGTCCTTTTCTAGGACAGGTTAGTGTGAAGGTCCTGTTTGGTAGTTTAGTTGGGTTCACTACTTGGGGGAAGGCATGCTTGTGGTATTGGCCTCACTTCTCCGGTCCTTTCGTACTAGGAAAAGTTTATCATAGATAGAAACCGACCTGGATTGCTCCGGTCTGAACTCAGATCACGTAGGACTGTTAATCGTTGAACAAACGAACCCTTAATAGCGGCTGCACCATTAGGATGTCCTGATCCAACATCGAGGTCGTAAACCCCCTTGTCGATACGGGCTCTCGGAGGGGATTGCGCTGTTATCCCTGGGGTAGCTTGGTCCATTGATCAATTATATTGGGTCTGGTTGCTGTTAGCACGTTGAGGGGTTGTTCTTGGTCAAGATTTATTGATCTTGTTTTTGGAGGATTTGTTTTTCTCCAAGGTCGCCCCAACCGAAAAATGCGGACCAGTGTTTTATGGGGTCGTGGGCCTAGTAGGTTTCGGGTTGCGTGTAGTGGTCGCTGATTTTTAAGTTCCACAGGGTCTTCTCGTCTTATGGGTTTATTCCTGCTTTTGCACAGGAAGATCAATTTCATTGATTGTCTGCAAGAGACAGTTAAGACCTCGTTTAGCCATTCATACAAGTCTCGATTTATGGGACAATTGATTGCGCTACCTTCGCACGGTTAGGATACCGCGGCCGTTAAACTGGGTGTCACTGGGCAGGCATCACCTTCAATACTTGGTTGGCTGAAGGCTATGTTTTTGGTAAACAGTCGGGCCTTGGGATTGCCTAGTTCCTTTTGCAGATTTGAATCTTTCTAATGGGCGCTCCTGGGTTGGGTTAACAGAGAATTTAATACTTGGCTTGTTGGGTTAGGGGTATTAGTTTAGGGTCTGTTAATAATGTGAGGAATGTAAGCTTGCGCTTTGGAGGGTGACCCCCGATTACTCATTTTAGCATTGATCCTCCTATTGTCATAGGTTGGCCTGTTATAGATAAGGGAGTCCTGTTGTTTTTGGATTTTTGGGGGTGGAGCTTTGACGCACTCTCTGTTGGTGGCTGCTTGAGGGCCTACAGTCTGGGGTGTTGGGTAGTTATCCGCTAGGGAAGATTGTATTCTTTTTTAAAGGAGCTGTACCTCCTTTAAATTACTCTTGATTTGTCACATGGTGGCTAAGATCGTCCGGGAGGGAAAATTAAGAGGGAACTTAGATTCGTTTCACAGGCAACCAGCTATCACCTGGCTCGGTTGGCTTTTCACCTCTACTAACAAGTCATCCCACTCTTTTGCAACAGAGACGGGTTCGCTCAGGGGGTAGCTGCTTGTGAGTAGCTCGCTCAGGTTTCGGGGGGGCAAGCTTAAATTCATTTTGCTTGGTTGTTCTTGCTAAATCATGATGCAAGAGGTACAAGGGTTTATCTTTGCTGTTTTCTGCTTTGGTTTTCATTATTATTTCATCTTTCCCTTGCGGTACGGGTCTCTATTGCGCCAGTGTAGTGCCTTTTCTGTCACCCATACTAGGGCAGGAGAATGTTTTAGTTTGGTGGTAGTGAAATAGATTTTTAATTGTTTTTAGTTGTATGTGGTTGGGCTAGAGTTGGGCTTCAAGATGATCTGGTGGGTGGCAGATATCTCTCAGGTGTAAGCTGAGTGCTTTGTTTGTAGCTACATCTTGATATGCTAAGTGCACCTTCCGGTACACTTACCTTGTTACGACTTACCTCGTCTTCAGCTGGTGAGTGGGAGTTAGTTACGTATGTATGTAGCTTGTGAGGAGGGTGACGGGCGGTATGTACGTGCCTCAGGGCCGGTTTAAAGGGGGCTTTATTATCCCACTTTACTGCTAAATCCGCCTTCTGGGGATGGTTTCATGTCCCTTTCCGTGAAGTTGTCTATCTTAGAAAATGTAGCCCATTTCTTCCGCCCCATAGGCTATACCTTGACCTGTCTTGCTAGCGGGGTGGGGCTATTTCGCTCACTGTTGGACTCTCAGGGGAGGTGGGCTGGCGACGGCGGTATATAGGCTGTTTTGGCAAGGGGGGGTTGGGTGTATCGTGGGTTATCGATTACAGAACAGGCTCCTCTAGGTGGATCTGGGGCACCGCCAAGTCCTTAGAGTTTTAAGCGTTTGTGCTCGTAGTTCTCGGGCGGATACTTTAGTGGGAGAGAGTATCAAGATTTAGGGCTAGGCATAGTGGGGTATCTAATCCCAGTTTGTGCCCTAGCTTTCGTGGGATTTAATCAGTCGGAAGTGCTAAGATCGTCTTGAGGGTGTTTTTAGATGCATCTTGGGCTTATGACGGCTTAGTTGCACTTTGATCTTAGTTGTTGGGATAGCATGGTACCACTCTTTACGCCGTATTACAGTTAATTTGGGTCTCTTGTGTGACCGCGGTGGCTGGCACAAGATTTACCAACCCTGAGTGCTGCTATAACTAAGTCAAGTTTTCACTTATTGCTTAATATTAGTTACTGCTGAGTACCCGTGGGGGTGTGGCTAAGCAAGGCGTTTTGGGCTGCAACGATGGGCGAGCCTGATGCCCGCTCCTTTTGTCTGAGTAGTAAGAGTTCTAGGGCATTTACACTGGGGCGCAGATACTTGCATGTATACGTCTAGCAGAAATTAACAGTAAGGTTAGGACTAAGTCTTTTGTCCCTGGGTGCATGCAGCAACATCTTGGCATCTTCAGTGCCATGCTTTAGTTATAAGCTACGGGGAC